AGAATGGAAAATTTAGGGGTCTTTGGTGATTCAAGAGGTGGCTTGTGATTATTCATAATCATGAAAAGTTACCGAACAAACGTTCCACTTTATAACTAGAACTACTATACTCTAACTCAGTATAATGATAACGTATTATCCCGTAAGTTCCTTTTGTATTGTATTCCAAATAAAAACAAAATACCTCTATTTTCTGAATACTATGACTGGACTTTTATGAAAAAAAGAAAAGCCCCTTATCGGATTTGAACCGATGACTTACGCCTTACCATGGCGTTACTCTACCACTGAGTTAAAAGGGCTTATTTTATTTAATTCCCGAACAAGTTACTGTGTAGATAAAATCTCTATATGCACATATTATATATATAATATAGATAAGTATATGCAGTAGACTCATAGTCGCTAGTGACTGATTTTTTTTTTGAATAATCAAATGGATTTGCCTAGGAAGTCTAGGGTAAAATGAATTGTTTCAAGACTGGCCCTAAATTTATTTTATTGAGGAGATGATCCCTATAAACAAAATTAATAAATAAAATTAAACAAAATTCACTTGATTGATACATAACATATATGTAAATTCGACATAAAAGAAATTTCAAGATATTTCATCGAATCATGAAATTCTATACAATTCTGAAAAACGGAAAGATCCCTCGGATCTAATCATATCATTCCATTATATTGACAATTTCAAAAAACTGATGATACTATTATCATAGTATGAGGGCGGTTGAGCAAAGCAAGTCGGCCCCCATCGTCTAGTGGTTTAGGACATCTCTCTTTCAAGGAGGCAGCGGGGATTCGAATTCCCCTGGGGGTAGGGTACTACGAGAGGAAGTTGATCATGGATTAACAATAAGCCTAAAATTGATTCTTCCTGGGTCGATGCCCGAGTGGTTAATGGGGACGGACTGTAAATTCGTTGGCAATATGTCTACGCTGGTTCAAATCCAGCTCGGCCCAATAATTAGCCAATCTATCATGAGATGGTATAACCCCCCTTGTTCTTCAGAAATACCCCATACGAAGATAAAAAAGAATCAAATTTTCTGCGAGATCCCTTATTGCCCCGGGATTGTAGTTCAATTGGTCAGAGCACCGCCCTGTCAAGGCGGAAGCTGCGGGTTCGAGCCCCGCCAGTCCCGACGGATCCAATATCCAATAAATACATCAATTCATTTTTTCCTTTTCTATGAACTAGTCTAGTAAAGGGTGTCGGGGGGCATACTTTCATTCCCAAAGCAAAAAGGAGTTTTTATTGATTATTTTTTCTTTCCTATTTTTTCCATTTCGCTTTTATTGTTTGTTTAGGTTTGTAACTATGTAATTAATCGAAGTGGAAAGGCAACCTGATGATCCTTTATCAAATGATTGTCCAAGGAAAACGAAAGGTAGTAGGTTATAGAAAAAAAATAAGGAAACGGATAATAAATAAAGGAATTTTGGATTGATTGGATCAGGAATCGAAATCTGGATTCGGTATGGATAAAAGAACTTCCTATGTTATACTATTCAAGTCTCGACGACGGGTTTATTTGAAAGATCATATATTGTTATTCGTAATATTAATACGATTCGATATCATCGAGAGGTAATTAATTGAATTTACAGACGAAAGATTTATCATCTCTAGGGGATTAAATCCCGAGTTATTGCCAAGTAAAAAAACCGATAAGATTATGGAAGTCAATATTCTTGCATTTATTGCTACTGCACTATTCATTCTAGTTCCTACCGCCTTTCTACTTATCATTTACGTAAAAACAGTTAGTCAAAATGATTAATTCAATTGAATTTTCAAATTCAATTGAATTAAACTTTCCTTCTGAGTTCTTATCAAAAATTGACGAAGTCAAATGAAAAGGATTCCAATATCACGTCTTAACTTAAATGAAATGAGCGGACTATAATGGGTAGTATTCTAAGAGATAGATAGTATGGTAGAAAGAAATAGATGAATCTTTCTACCATACTATCTATCTCTTAGTCTATAAACTTAGTCAGCCTATAAAGTTGTAATCTAGAATAAAGATAAAGGCTTAAGTTTATATAGATCAATCTACAATATTCTCTTCATACTTCATATATGTATATATGTGTATATAAATTACATATATTGTATGGCATTGACATAACACCCGATTTGCTGCATCTATTTGTTCCGATCAATCTGAAATAATTCTTATCTTAGGATTCTAATCCCTTTCCTTTTACTAATAAGAAAGAGGAAGCCTCACCGATTTTGAACGCCCGAACCATGATGTGAAATAAGTCGATAAAGCATAAATCGCCTTTTTCAAATTAAAAAGCAAATTGCCCAATATGTGACCCGCCCGAAGCAAGATCTTATCATTGCACAGCCTCTCGTTAGACAACCACAATCTCTATATCATTTCTCATACAAAGTGCGTATAAACTTAACAAAACGACTTCTTCTTTGAATAGTAAAGAGGGAAAGAAATAAAAAAAAAGTCTGGTCTTCCTCAATATCTAT